AATCAATGGTGCAGAGTCAAAATGGGATTTTGACCTAACGTTTTTGATGAACCAATCCAATGAATACACCCGTAACAAGTCCCTATATGATTTCTGGTGGAATCGGAAAGCACTAAGTACAAGCAAGATACACAGTTGCCCCTTGGAAGTCTCAAGGGAATGTGACTAATGGAATATGTAGGAATAGTAAGACCTATTGTTGCCTTTCATAAACAAAAAGCAGAAAAAAAAATATACCATCAAGATATATAACTATCTATCACATACCCCTAATTTCCCATCTAAGCCTTACTGTCTCTACTTCTGTGAAATGTGAAATAATTGGAAGACACCCTATTACATTCTTGGCGGGGTTACCCCAACGAAAGCACCTTTTTCCACTTTTATTCTATAAAAGCCAATCACCCATACAATATTAATTGAAAACCTGAGCACTCAGAGACTCTCATGAGTTTGTATGGATACAAAGTATCTTCAGTTCTTTCCACAACTCCTAATTGGATTCCCCACCAGCCTACCCAATCTACTTCAAGACTCAGTCAGTAAACACTAGTAGGGTAAGGTAATTAGGAAGTATTTATAGTCCTTCCTATAACCCCTTCTTGGATCCTAGGAGCAAGGATTTACAGTCTCTTAGGAACCTTCCTTTGGATACACGGATTTACGGTCCCTGACTTTCGTAGTTCTGAATCTCACAATTGAATCTTACTATGGATTTGATTCGATTGATAAATCAAATCAATGGCCTGAACGCATCAGGAATCCGTAATTAAGTGAGTATTTCTTTATTTATATTGGTAATTCATATTGGTATGGTACAGGTTTGGGTCACACCCCGATTTTTGAAGAAATAATTGAAAGTCAACCCCCCGATTCTTAAAATTGGGTATCGACAGTCCCCGCCCCTTACCTCTGCTTCTGCCAGGCAAGAATTTTTTGAGTTCTATTAGTTTAGTAGGGTAAGAAATTCCGAGTCTTTTGTTAATCAGGCGACACCCGGATTTGAACTGGGGAGAAAGGATTTGCAGTCCCCCGCCTTACCACTCGGCCATGCCGCCAAAACGATACAAAATAGATATAGATGGAAATATTCTGGGGAATTGCTGAACCATTTCTTTTTTTTGATTGGATCCTGTTGTTCTCTTAGATTGATTGTATTTCAAAACACACAACACCTAAATAAAAGCTTTCCCCTTTTTTTCTATTGAAAGAGAAAAATGGATTTCCAGTCACAGAATCCAAAATTCAGAGCAAATTGGAAGCATTAATGACTGTGAATTCATGAATGGTTCTTGGATTTTGATCTCCAATTTGGTTTCCTTAATAACATAAGGAGATCAAATTGATATACGACTAATCAGTCTCAATTCTTTTCCATAATTAATCCTTTTCAATTTCAATTATAACAACAATTATGTGTATATGTAAACCCCAGAACAGAAATTCTTACACGGATACCTAGTCAGGTATCTTATCTACATATTCCTATTAGGAAATCGTCGTGCTTGCATTTTTCATTGAATATATTGAATATAAAATCGAAATTTGGATATAGCACGACCTATGTTGCCTCAAGGGAACTTCGATAAAAGATGGGATATACGGATAGCTAGATAGTTATATCTGCATGTACTTAATAAATATGACTTCTCTTACGCACTTCAATCGTATTCTACTAATTAACAAATGGGTAGAAATATCTTTTCTCTCTGCGAATCATTTTTTGAACAACGGAATCGATGAAATAAATTAAGTGCTAAAATCAAAGTCAACTCTAGACGGTTCCTGATTATTCTGTCTTTATCTCACTCATAGAGAACAGATTCAATTCCGAATCCATTTATGGTACCCAATCTGATCGTAATATCATAAGGTAGAAATTGGATCTATTTTGATATTCTATACAAGACTCCATAAGTCTAAGTGGCAGAATTTTGTTTCCAGGAATGTTTTATCAATTCATTTCCATTTGTATCTGTCGCAAATTCGAATTTGAGTCACATTTTTTTTGATTCCTCCGTTCATACGTATTTAGTACATATATATATGTATATGGGGTTGGATAAAATTTCATGTTGTTCAAATGAGCAAAATATACATTCCATCGTTGCTAGATCAATCTATATGGTTCAACGAAGAGTGAGCCAATAGTTGGATTTTTTCGATAAACGGAAAACTTAAGATGTTCCGGGATGGAAATGAGGGAATGTATACAATACCAGGGTTTAGTCAGATACAATTTGACGGATTTTGTAGGTTCATTGATCAAGGCTTGATGGAAGAACTTCATAAGTTTCCAAAAATGGAAGATACAGATCAAGAAATTGAATTTCAATTATTTGTGTCAACATATCAATTGGCAGAGCCCTTGATAAAAGAAAGAGATGCTGTGTATGAATCACTCACATACTCTTCTGAATTATATGTATCCGCGGGATTAATTTGGAAAACTGGTAGAGATATGCAAGAACAAACCATATTTATTGGAAATATTCCTCTA